AACCGGAGGTTATTTGTATTCCTCGGAAACCGCCGCCCACATCCCCATTCAATATTTCTTGACCTACTATTGGCCAAACTACTTGGGCACTGGGTGCAATATGAGTAGGATCACTTAGCCATGCTTCATAATTGGAAAAACGGGCACCATGGAAGTACATGCCACTCAGCCAAAGAAAGATAATGGAGAGTTGGCCGAAATGAGCACTAAATACTTTTCTAGAAATTTCCTCCAAATCACCAGTATGACTATCGAAATCGTGAGCATCAGCATGTAGGTTCCAGATCCAAGTGGTAGTATCAGGACCCTTAGCTATTGTTCTTGAGAAATGGCCGGGTCTGGCCCATTCCTCGAAAGACGTTTTTACAGGATCCCTGTCTACAACAATTTTAACTTCGGGTTCTGGCGAACGAATAATCATTAAGTCCTCCTCTTTCCGGACAACACATAAAAAGAGACCCGCCAACAGTCAAGTTTTTAGTGAACCTTTGAAAGATAGATCTTCTTTTTATCATTAGTCCCCTTCTTTCCTATCTTACTTCCATCCATTTTCTTTAGTTATTTACTAGATATGATATTGAAGTTGATCCGGGGCAAGTGTTCGGATCTATTATGACATAAAAAAAGGGTGCCAAAGGGACCCATTATTTTGCCAAATCCTTTCCCAGGATGACAAAAAAATTCTTTTTTTGCAACCTAGCTTTTTTTATTTCTATTTAGATTCTCTTTTTATTTTCGATTAAAGTAAATCTATATGGGCACTTTGAGATTCAGAATCTAAATAGAAATAAAAATATGAATTTACTTTGGTTTATTTATATTTATTTTATATTTATTTTCATTATTAAGAATTATTTTAATTTTAGACTTCATAGGATTCATCGAAATAGTTTTATTAGTTCTATGCTATATGGTATCTGTAGCATTTATCTTTATGAGATACCATACAAAATGTAAAAAATCGAATGATTTTAGAAAGAAGGAATATAATAAAATTCTTGATTGGACCTTCTCATAGGAAGGATTTATTTAATTTGATTGCTGGATACAAAAAAAAGGGTCTTATTAAAAATCAAAACGCCTCGTTATTTTTAACCAATTATGCGCTTCAATATAATTCCCTGGAGTAAGCGCTATAGCTTGTTTCCAATACTCAGCAGCTTGATCGAACCAAGCCTCTGCAATTTCAGAATCGCCTTGTAGAATGGCCTGTTCTCCACGGTCGGAATAGGTGAGTCAATTCCCTCCCTTAGAACCGTACTTGAGAGTTTCCTACCTCATACGGCTCATCAATCTATTCTATTTTATCTTGAATAAACCAGAAGATGTTTATTACATAATACATAAGTTTCCAATTCTAATTTGGATGAATGATTAGTTTTCTCTTTTCTCCCACCTTCAGAAGAATGAAGCATAGATATCCCCCGATATCGTTAGAATTTTCTGAAAGGTAACTATCTCGGTTTCATATTTCATATATGGGATATGATATTTTTATATCTTTTTATATAGAATCTTTGAAAAAGACTTTATCCCATTAATAAAAAAGAACTTACAATCTTTGGGATCTGATGCTACACCGCTGCTCAATACTTTAGTAGATCGACTCTATTACATAAGTTGATTTCTAACTTTTTTTATTCCATATCATGACATAAGTAAGCAGTTCTGAAATGTATTGACCAAATAATAGCTTACTAATTGATCTTTACGGTGCTTTCTCTATCAATTCGACTCTTTATCCATAGAGTATAGTATATAGGCCATACCTATTTCTTCCGATTTTTTTGGTTCTCGCGAAGTATCTTTCCTTGCTACAGCTGATAAAAATCGTTACTTTGGACGATGCATATGTAGAAAGCCTTTTTTTTCTAGTATTTACTAGACGATTTGATCTCTTTTTCCTTCTTTCTATAGTGAAGATAGTCGCACGTAATGACAGATCACGGCCATATTATTAAAAGCTTGTGGTAAAAATGGATTTCGTTCTAGTGCCCGGAAATAATATTCCAAAGCTTTTGTATGCTCTCCGTTGCTTGTGTGTATAAGACCTATGTTATAGAGTATATAACTTCTATCATAGGGATCAATTTCTGGTCGCGTAGCTTCATAATAATTCTGTAAAGCTTCTGCATAATTTCCTTCGGATTGAGCCGACATCCGTTACGGTCGTTCATTCTTGTAAAAGAATCTCCGTTACAGAACCGTACGTGAGATTTTCATCTCATACGGCTCCTCCCTTCTGTGCATAGTACTAAAGGTAATAATTCATGTAATCAAAATTTAACTATTCTCATTATGAACTGACAGGAGCTGGTATTTTTACAAGAAATTTCTAACCAGCCTTCCCACAAGAGGTTTTTTCTTACCACCAATCGTATTAGTGATAGATAGAAATGGTAACTCCAACAATTTCTTTGTACTCAACGCTTACGATTTACAGGAATTAGTCACTTCAACGGTCTTTGATGGTTATACGGGTACCCAAAGCACGAATGAGATGGATCTTAGTTTTCCCAACCATTCTTGTTAGTCCCGATACCGATAAGGAAAAGGGTTATTTATAACAAAGTTTTCGTGTTGTTGATTCCTAGGTGTAGTGCTTTTTCCACAATGCCACCTATGGATACTAATTAAGTAGGATTGACCTCCAATAAAGAACCTATAGATTAACCTTTCGCTCAATACTAAAATCGATAATTGAAGCATCTAAGGCTGCATCAATCGAGGATACACGACAGAAGGAATTGCTCTATCTCTAAACTTCACCTTCACCAAGCGTAGGTTTCTTTCACTAATTTGTTTTTTTATATTCCTAACTACGTTCTTTTTCTCGTAAAACTGAGGGGTAAAAAAACAAGAAAAGAATCAAATCGCACCATCTCCGTAATAGGTAAATGCCTTTTTTTCTCCTGAAGTTGTCGGAATTATTCGTAATAAGATATTGGCTACAATTGAGGAGGTCTTATCAATAAAATTTCCATTTATTCGAGATCTAGGCATAATTATCAATTCATTCTATAATTATTTTCATTCCCCTTCGGGGAAAACGATCCCACAAAAAAAGGAATTGTACAGTACAAAATAACATAAAAACAGACTAATTGGAAAAACGTGGAGCACAAATTGTCCTCCCTTTTGACAAAGATGAAATGAAATAGTTGAATCAAATTATATTTCATTCCAATTTAGTAGTATACTATTACTATTTCATCTAAGTTTAATAACCAAGTTTCCTATGTATTGATTTTGATAACTCGATAAGTTTTGATTTGGTTATCAAAAGGAAAAAGAATTGAATAATCATTCCATGATAAAAAAATAAGGTAACCATCCTTTATTTTAATTATTTTAATTTTATTTTGTTTGCATAACGTATATGTGCCACGCCATACAGTTGAAATCAAAAAATGAATCGGACAATTCATGAATTTTGAATAGATCATGGGGTAGCTAATGAAAGAAGTTGCTGTTGATAAATATGAAATTGGAAAAAAACTTTTCTTCCTATGGAACCACCAGGCGGTCATACCTGTACTACAATTAAGATGAATGGCTCGCTACTTAATTCGGTTTTTGGTCAAGAATAAGATTCCGTAGGAGGGATGGCTGAGTGGTTCAAGGCGTAGCATTGGAACTGCTATGTGAACTTTTGTTTACCGAGGGTTCGAATCCCTCTCTCTCCTTTTCTTTTCATTTATCAACGTTACGTATCAAATCAAATAATAATTGATATCATTATTCTAACAGTCCTTATTTGATAGAGATTCTCTATCCCTAATTAGAGCCTGTGATACGTAAAATACAAATAGAAATATTGTATTGATATTGAAAAGAAGAAAAAGAATCCTATTTATTGTCGATCCATTTTTGATATGTGAATGAGACAAGGTACTCTATTTACTTCAGAGAAGGGGGTAAAAATTGTATGAACCTTGCTTTTTTTATTTTCGTTAGAATCAAGTTTGACGGGAATAATATTCTACGACCAACAACTCATTTATTTTCAAACCGATCGATTTATTATCTATGATTTGATTTACAAATCCTTTATATTGTAAGGAATCAATAGTCAAATGGTTTGGCAATTCCCCGCGGGGGGATGAAACAAGATAATTTTGAATCAGAGCTTTCGATCTTTCTTTATCCTTCGTAGTAATAATATCTCGGGGTTTGCAACGATAACTTGGTATATCTACTATACGACCATTAACTAAAATATGTCTATGGTTAACTAATTGTCTGGCTCCAGGAATGGTCGAAGCCATACCTAATCGAAAAAGGATGTTATCCAAACGCATCTCGAGTAGTTGTAGTAAAACCTGACCTGTTGACCCTTTGGCTTTTCCAGCAATATGCACATATTTAAGTAATTGTCGCTCTGCCAGACCATAATGAAAACGCAATTTCTGTTTCTCTTCTAAACGAATACGATATTGTGATCTTTTTCTCGAGCGCAATTGGGTTTGAAGATAACTTCCGGATCTGGGGCTTTTACTAGTTAGTCCCGGTAAAGACCCCAGACGGCGTATTTTTTTGAAACGAGGTCCTCGGTAACGAGACATATAAATAAAGGCTCCCTTTTTGATTCACTTTCATTTGAAAAAAAAAAAAATTATAATTATAATATTATATAAATCGAAAATTAAAATATAAAAAAATATTATAAAATATATAAAATAAATTCAGACTGAACTAAAGGATCAGCAAAACAAAACACAATCTACTGAAGTATTACAAAGCAGAATGAAATAAATTTTATCAATATTTTTATTTTTTGTATATATAATATAGTGAAGTTCAAGCGAAGGCTACCTTTTCAAATTTCTTCTGTAAAGATCTAGTTAACTTTTTTTATTCATAGCTATAGCTGCAAGTTACCATGACATAATAACTCGACATTTAGAGAAAGCGAGAGTAGATATTTTCAATCATGCAAAGAAAAAGAGCCGGCTATCGGAATCGAACCGATGACCATCGCATTACAAATGCGATGCTCTAACCTCTGAGCTAAGCGGGCGGATATAAGATCAATAGTGTATAGGAAACTTTCGTATCTTAGCTATTACCTGGTGATTCTTTTTTTTTTTTTGCATTTATTGATTATTTAAATTTCTTCTCTATTTCTATTCTTATTTATTCTATTTATAGTTATTAGTTATAGATTTGATATTCTATATTAAATAATAGAAAATCTAAAAAAATCGAATTTCGAATTAAATTCTTACTATTTTGAATATGATATGATTAATATGAAGATGAATATGAAATAAAGATGGATATGAAATCAATACAATAAATACAATCTTAAATTAAATCTTCACTTCAATAATATTAATATGATTATTTTATGATAATTAAAATCATATTATGAATAATTCATTTATTCTCATTCTAATGGTGTAACTAAAAAACTATACTATAAATCTAAATCTAAATTTCACATTAAAGAAACTATCTATATCCTAATAGATAAATAGTGAAAATAGATAAATAGTGAAAAACTAAATAGAATCATATTCTATTTATTTCTATCCGAATAATGTAAATCCATGACTAAAACTGATAGAAACTTGTATTCTATCATTATACACAAGAGGACGAATTGTTAAAAAAAAAAAATAAATAAATAAATATCGAGCGTTCTACTATTTTTAATTCCGCTATAAAAAATAAGGGGGAGTCAAGGCATAGATATATGTGGGATATATCTATCTATATTGAATTGCGGATACATCAATGATAGAATAATTTCGGATTGAAACAAATAGGGTTCATCCAATAGAGATGAAATGATAGAATGGAAGACGGCCAAAAAAATAAAATAGCAGCATACACTTTTTCGATACAAGAATCCTTACCTAATGAATTCAACAGTTCCAAGATCAATGAAAGAGGTGTATGGAATTACAATTAGATCCTTGTATCATATCAAATATCAAAGCAAAGGGGGATATGGCGAAATTGGTAGACGCTACGGACTTGATTGGATTGAGCCTTGGTATGGAAACCTTGCTAAGTGGTAACTTCCAAATTCAGAGAAACCCTGGAACTAAAAATGGGCAATCCTGAGCCAAATCTTTATAAAAAATGGAAAATTAGAATAAAAAGGGATAGGTGCAGAGACTCAATGGAAGCTGTTCTAACGAATGAAATTGACTACGTTACGTTAGTAGCAAAAATCCTTCTATCAAATGATAGAAATGACAGTAAAGGATAAGCTTATATACCTAATACATACTGACATAGGAAAGATTAATCACAACCCTCTATTTCGATATTTAGATTCATTCTATATTAATTAGAATGATAGAGATCAAATAATCATTCTAAAGATAAAAAAATCTATGAAAAAAGGAAGAGTTATTCTGAATCCATTCCCATTTTCCAATTGAAGTTTAAATTGAAATAGAATTAGAATATTCATTGATCAAATGATTAATTCCAGAGTTTCATAGATCTTTTGAAAATTAATCGGACGAGAATAAAGAGAGAGTCCCATTTTACATGTCAATACCGACAACAATGAAATTTATAGTAAGAGGAAAATCCGTCGACTTTAAAAATCGTGAGGGTTCAAGTCCCTCTATCCCCAAGAAAAGCCCATTTTACCTCCTCTTATTTCTTTATCTTCTTTTTTTTCATCAATGGTTCAGTTCAACCAAAATTCAATATCTTTCTCATTTCATTCACTCTGTTCTTTCACAAACGGATCCGAATAGAAATCCTCGTTTCTTCTTCCAATCCAATTTCATTTGTATAGATTCAAGGAATCCCCGTTATTGAGTCATTCACAGTCCATATCATTATCCTTACATTTACAATACAAAGAAAGTCTTCTTTTTGTTTTGAAGATCTAAGAAATTGAGGAGCTAAGTACAATTTGTTAAGACTTTTTTAGTTCTTTTCATTGACATAGATACAAGTACTCCGCTAGGATGATGCACAGGAAATGGTCGGGATAGCTCAGTTGGTAGAGCAGAGGACTGAAAATCCTCGTGTCACCAGTTCAAATCTGGTTCCTGACACGTGAATAATGTATCGGATAAATATTAATACCTCATACAAATGAAATTCATTTATACGGATCGGGATACATATTCTTTACTTTCCTTTTCATTTTTATTTTTTTCCTCTCTGTTCATACTTTGATCTTATTTAAATTTAAAATAGGATGTTAAATTTTCGTATATATCTAAAATTTCATAAAAAAATTAGATAAAAAGATTCAGAGTGAAAGGATAAGAATAGAAAGGATGTTTTTCAGACACAGTACAAATCAACCCCAATTCCTTTCATTTTTAATTTCTGCATTTCGTCTCTTCCGTCTTTTTTTTTTTTCATATTTTTTTTCTCACTCTTGCTCAATTTCCGGCGCCCCCCCTAAGTGATGTGCGCGATACAAAGTTCATGGTACAGAACTCTTTTAAGTCATCCTAGTTTTTCTGCTCATACAAAATGTATATGATATCTTTCCAATTGGGGAATATCAATGAGAACCTCTTTTTTTAGCCACCCTCATATGAATTAAAGTCCAGTTACTCTGTTTCATCTAGAAGGGAATGTAAAAATGTTCTTTGATTGAAATGAAATCTGGAGTCGTGTCGTATAAGTACTTATCATTCAAAGAGCATCTTGTATTTCATAGAAATTGGGAGTGGAGCAATATAGTCTTTACGTAAGGACCAGCCTATCCAATTTTAAGGCATCAAGATACGTTTAAGGCGAGGATGATTCTCATAAGAAATTCCCAACATATCATAAGATTCCCGTTCCTGAAAATCCGTACTTCTCCAAATCCAGAAAACGGACGGGGTTCGAGAATTACTCCTGGGGGCAAATACTTTTATGCATACCTCCTCTGGTTTATCTATACCATAACGTATTTTCGTAAGGTGATACACACTAGCTAAAAATCCGTCTGGTGCTACATCATAGGCACACTGGGAGCGTAAATAATTGTAACCATATACCATATACATATAAAATGACAGCAATTGAGTCCCAATCTTTGGTTTTTTTTGTAAAGTCTCTATTCTTCGGCAATCAAAGCCTAAAGATCTATGAACTAGCTTATGCTTGACTAGCCAATCATATAAACGAATTTGCATCTCCTTCATCTCTACCACATTTTTCTTTGTATCAATACTTCACATTGACAATGAAATTGTTAAAGACTGACCCGCTCTTTCTTATTCTGCACAAAGGAACCCTGCCTGATTAACTAATTCGTAAGAAGATACTGACCCTTTGGACTTTAAATCTTTTTAAAATTCAAATCTAAAAGGTATCTCTGAAGTAGATGGTAATTGATAGAGTAATCCTTGATTCTAATTTCCAGTATTAGTACTGTGTCGAAGGTAAACCTTGTGATTAGTAGTAAAACATCGATTCTCCTGTTGATACACAGTTCTATCTTCAACTTCAAAGATTTTTTGAGATATCTTCTTACGAAGTTTCGTTATAACATCTATAAAAGAATCTTCTTTATAGTAAAGAAAAAATTAGAAATAAATTCAATAAAATTAAAAATAATAATCATTAAGAATTCAATATCAATAGAATATGATAATATTATTACTATATTTTTATTAGTTTTATTAGTATAACTATAATAGTATAGTTATATTTAATTTTAAATTTTATGGAATCATGAACGTTCGGCATAATATAGGATCCCTCTAATAGTCTAATATAAAGAATCACACATTATCGAGCAATTCGACAGACCAAATTCCCAAACCCGCTCAACTCTTAGAATATAGAAGGAGGAGCCTTGATGGATGTAGGGCTAATTAATTAGCCCTACATTATCTTTGAAACAAATTTAAAATTGAAAGAATCTAAGAATCTATTAGGTTTGTTGTTCAGCCAAAAACTGATTATCCACAAATACTCAAGATCAAGAAAAGAATAGGTCCTAGATCCATGCGACTTAGGATTGGATTTGCTTGGGTCAGGTTGAAGTCTTTAGACAGTATTCTTTCATGATTTTAATTTCATAAATTGACTGGGTTTGGGTATACCAAACCCCAAAAAAGTGTATAAATAACTCTTTGATCATGGGCAATAAAAGAGGAAAAAGTAATTCATTCATGAAAATGGATAAAGAAATATGGTTATTTGATCCGAGATTTGACAAATACCAATTGGGTCCGTTGAAATGAATTATTGTGTTTATTTTATTGTTCCTACTATTAAAATATAAAATAAAACTACTAAAATCTCTATACAAAACAAAAATGGAATGTATAATGTATTAGGGCTATACGGACTCGAACCGTAGACCTTCTCGGTAAAACAGAGAAAACTGATTATTATCGAAATGATTCGAACTGTTTCAAAGACCCAACATGCATTTTGTTGCATTGGGCTCTTTCATCAACTGATGTAAAGATCAGTTAGTCCACCATTTTTTTCTTTACAGGAAGATAAAAAGATAATGAGATGGTTCCATGTGCTCTGATTCATTATTTGTATCCTGATCTAGGAGCAATACCAAAGTGTTTCAAAGAAAAATGACCTTGATTTAGGTCTGCCTTCGGCCTAGATCAACCTAAGTGAAATGGAGCCTCTATCACTCCACTGCAAGAGTAAAATATGAGACTTCATACACCTCAAAGCTCATAGGACGACAAGAGGTTCTTTTGAGACCCTTATACTCATTATGCCTGGCATTGAATGGACTGGACATTTACCTTACAATGGCATGTTCTATTTGATTGATTTGGCAGTGGAATTCGCACCTGAATCGGATCGAACCAAATATTTGTCAGGCTATTTTTCTCTTGTTCTCTCGAACCTACGGAATAAGACATCGACTTCTCAAAAAGATCAATTATGGTCATTGCATAATGGGCTTCCTTGAAAAGCATTGGCGCACGTGTAAACGAGGTGCTCTACCTAACTGAGCTATAACCCTTATCATAAATCATAACTATTTTAACATAGAGGCAATTTCTTGTCAAGAAGGGTATCCCATATGCATATGATAACTCTCCGATCCATTTACTGGTAAAAGATTGATATTGCTTAGAAAGCATATTTTAACTAGAATCCATTTACTGGTAAAAGATTGATATTGCTTAGAAAGCATATTTTAACTAGAATCCATCGAAGTGATGAAGACCTTTTTGTGGTGATAAATAACCTACTTAACCCAGTGGTTAGAGTATTGCTTTCATACGGCGGGAGTCATTGGTTCAAATCCAATAGTAGGTAGAACTTATTAGATACCATGGAATCAGGTATCTAATAAGTTTTTCTACCCATCCTCTTTTTTTCGTTCTATCATAAGATTAATCAGATTAGACTTCATTGTGTTCAATTTGGTTCAATTTTTGGAATGAAAATGTAGTGTATAATAAGAAACTCCTTTAATTTTAATTATTTTTTTGATTCTTTTTATTTTTATTGAATGCATTGACTACTACTGGGAAATCACATTGACAGCCTCTACTCGTGTCCTAGCTCGTCTGAGAGCTAGATTTGACTCAATTGCTTGTCTCTTACCCTCAGCTCTACTCAAGTTATCTTCAGCTATTTCAAGAGTTTGTTGAGCTTCTTGTGCATCAATGTCAGTACTAAATTCTGCATCATTTCCTAAAATAGTTATCTCATTATTACTTATTCTAGCGAAACCACCCATAAGAGCCACTGTTAACCATTGGTCGTTTAGCCGTATTCTCAAAAGACCTATATCTACAGCCGTGGCAATGGGGGCATGGTTTGGTAATACTCCAATTTGTCCACTATTCGTAGATAAAATAATTTCTTTCACTTCGGAATCCCAAATAATTCGATTAGGAGTCAGTACACAAAGATTTAAGGTCATTTCTTCAATTTGCTCTCCTCTTCTAAGTTTTCTAAGTTAATAGCTTTCGCGGTAGCTTCATCGATGTTACCCACCAAATAAAAGGCCTGTTCGGGAAGACCATCTAATTTTCCGGAAAGGATGAGTTGAAATCCCCGAATTGTTTCTGCGAGACCAACATATTTCCCCGGAGAACCAGTAAAGACTTCTGCCACAAAGAAGGGTTGTGATAAGAAACGCTCAATCTTTCGTGCTCTTGCTACAGTTAAACGATCTTCTTCGGATAATTCGTCCAACCCAAGGATAGCTATAATGTCCTGAAGTTCCTTGTAACGTTGTGAAGTTTGCTTAACTCTTTGAGCAGTTTCATAATGTTCCTCGCCAACGATCCGAGGTTGTAACATGGTTGACGTTGAATCTAAGGGATCTACTGCTGGATAAATACCTTTGGCAGCTAATCCTCTTGATAATACGGTAGTAGCATCTAAATGTGCAAATGTCGTGGCAGGAGCAGGGTCGGTCAAATCATCCGCAGGTACATAAACTGCTTGGATCGATGTTATAGATCCTTCTTTGGTAGAAGTAATTCTTTCTTGCAAAGAACCCATTTCCGTACTAAGGGTAGGTTGATAACCCACTGCGGAAGGCATTCTACCTAATAAGGCAGATACTTCGGACCCTGCTTGAACGAAACGAAAGATATTATCGATGAATAGAAGTACGTCTTGCTCATTAACATCCCGGAAATATTCCGCCATGGTTAGGGCAGTCAAGCCAACTCTCATACGAGCTCCTGGCGGTTCATTCATTTGACCATAGACTAGAGCTACTTTGGATTTTCCAAGATTTTTTTCATTAATCACCCCGGATTCTTTCATTTCCATGTAGAGATCATTTCCTTCACGAGTACGCTCCCCTACTCCGCCAAATACGGATACGCCTCCATGAGCTTTGGCAATGTTGTTGATCAATTCCATGATGAGTACTGTTTTACCCACCCCAGCTCCCCCAAATAGTCCGATTTTTCCTCCACGGCGATAGGGGGCTAAAAGATCCACCACTTTAATCCCTGTTTCAAAGATTGATAATTTCGTATCTAACTGTATGAAGGCGGGTGCAGATCTATGAATAGGAGATGTTGTGCGAGTATCAACAGGACCGAAATTATCAACAGGTTCCCCAAGAACGTTTAAAATTCGTCCGAGAGTAGCTCCGCCGACTGGAACACTTAGAGGGGCTCCCGTGTTAATCACCTTCATTCCTCTCATCAGACCATCTGTAGCGCTCATAGCTACAGCTCTTACTCGATTATTTCCTAATAATTGTTGTACCTCACAAGTTACATTAATTTGCTGACCAGCCGTATCTCGAGCCTTAATTACCAAAGCATTATAAATATTAGGCATCTTCCCCGGTGGAAAAATGACATCCAGCACTGGGCCAATAATTTGAGCGATACGCCCTAGGTTTTGTTCTTCAAGTGTGGAAACCGCAGGATCAGAAGTCGTGGTATTGCTTCTCATAATCGTAAATCATAATAATAATATGTCGAATTTTTTTTATTTTAATACTGAATCAAAAATAAGTATCCGATAGCAAGTTGATCGGTTAATTCCATAATCCATAATGAAGTAAATGGAAGTTAGCATTCGATTGAGTTGGTACCACCCAATGGAATCCATTTTAA